TTCCATATTCGAAGTTGCCATCGGATCTATTCAGTAAAAAAAATCGATTCAATACATTTCTTATGTACCCATAGGTACTATATTGGATTTGAATAAGATTTCGAATCAATCTATATTGATTGACTGCTTCCCTTATGGTGTTGCTAGCAAATACCACAAAATTTTTGCTTTAGATCTCCCAAACCATTCCCACAGGAGATCCAGACCTGTTTTTGTCTGATCCTTCGAAAAAAATATTCATTCTCCTCAAAACGAAAAAGAACAGGAGGCAGAACCAATAAAGATTTGATTTTTCGATTCAGCCCTGGTGTTGAATACCTCATCAAGAATTTTTTTTTATCCAATACGTAGGAATCAATAGAAAAGAGCAAATCCCTTATGATACACCAGATCCGGCTCGGTTATTGATAGAGTGAATAGATCTGCCATTTCTTGCAATCTCTCTTCCGATTCAAAATCGTGGGCATATCCTCCCCTATTCCAGTCATGGAATCGGTCAAATAAATCAAAGAATGGATTTTTGTTAAAGAATGAATTTTGATTGGAACCCCGGTCATCCTTCGGAACCATATCACATCCCCGATCTGATGAAATAGAATGAATTGATACAGTATTTTGTAAATACCTAATAATTTTGAATATCTGAATCATTTCTTTATTTTCCAATCGACGGACAAAAGCAAAAGAAAGATCTTTCTTCAACAATTTCTGATCTCTAGTGGACCTCTCAGTAGGATTCGAACCTAGATGAAGTTCTGACCATCTGTCAGAGAAAAAAGAACGAATGGGTCTTGTAGGATTCCCAAGAAATTCTTCGATTTCTTCCGGAAGCAGATGATTATTCATCCGTTTCTTCGCGTTCCGTGAATAGCTGGGACATTGAGAAATCTCCCGAAAGGCTTTTCGGGAATTGGTCTGATTCTATCTCTTTTCCTTCCGCTTGAAGAAAGGAAGGATCCAAGGGAATCGATCTTTCTTCTAGTTGTTGAATCTCTCTTTTATTTTTATTGATCAATGTGCGATATTCCGAACTCTCATTACTAATGGAATCCAAATGATGAAATGATCTCTGGATTGATCAGAGGATCCTTTCAGTTGGCTAGAATCCCTTACTTGAACGAAACTAGATCTTGTGGAATCATATTGAATATTTGACCATACATTCCGTACCTTGCTAAAAAACCGATCCTTGTTTCCCAACCACACATTGCCTAACCAAATGTTGTTTGAAGAAACCCTCCACTTCAATTGGTATTTTTTCACGAAAAGCAAACATGAGATAACAAATCCCGTCGATCAAACAATTCCCAATCATGGTCCTTGTCGGTCGGATCATCTAATATAATATACAAAAGGAAAAACTCCAGATTTTTGATATCCTTCTCTTTGAATAAGATCTCAATTATGGCGACGGTTTCATTAGATATCTTACAAGCAAAATTCCTTTTTGTTATTGGGAGAACCCCAATACTCTCTTTCAGATTCAAGAAACAGCTCTGATAGATCGTTTTTCCTTTTGGAAGATACAGGAGCGAAACAATCAACCTATTCATATTGGAAGACCCAACGGCTTCTTCCAATCGATGTCCAGTGGAATTCATAGTTATAGGAAGAAATCCTGTCAAATAGAGGTTTTTTCTTTCGACCATATTTCGATTGTTAATACGATATAAAAGGACCGCTACTGCAAAGAGTATTACTCCCTTGATCGTGAAATCTCGCTTGCTTGTTGAACCCTGGAAATTGCGTGAAAGTAGGATACTTCAAATTCGTGGGTCCAAGAGTTTTATAAAACGTTCTTGGTGGAAAAAAATGTGAATGAAAGATCCCACTGAATTGAATTGGGTCCATGAATCTAAGAAATAGTGAGAATTCTTGATCTCTCTTCTTATCTCTCTCAATTCGAGAATCCAGAACCTGAGTTTTTATAGTGGATTCACACTATGGATGAGGATCCCTGTTAAGCATCCATGGCTGAGCGGTTAAAGCGCCCAACTCATAATTGGCGAAGTCGTAGGTTCAATTCCTACTGGATGCATACCATCGGGACCTTATATATCATAGATATATCATAACATATGAACAGTAAGAACTAGCATTCTTATTAAGACTAGAACTCATAGGGAAGAAAATCGATTTATGGATGGAATCAAATATGCAGTATTTACAGACAAAAGTTTTCGGTTATTGGGGAAAAATCAATATACTTTTCATGTCGAATCAGGATCAACTAAGACAGAAATCAAGCCTTGGATCGAAGGCTTTTTTGGTGTCAAGGTAAAAGCTATGAATAGTCATCGCCTTACGGCAAAGAGTAGAAGAATAGGCTCCATTGTGGGACATCCAATACATAGACGTATGATCATTACGCTTCAACCGGGTTATTCTATTCCACCTCTTAGAAAGAAAAGAACTTAAATCAAAATACTTAATAGCATAGCATGGTGATACAATTATACAAGACTTATACCCCAAACACACGCAATGGAACCGTAAACGGTCAAGTGAAATCCACTCGAGGAAAGAATTTGATCTATGGACAGCATCATTGTGGTAAAGGACGTAATGCCAGAGGAATCATTACCGCAAGGCATAGAGGGGGAGGTCATAAGCGTCTATACCGTCAAATAGATTTTCGGCGGAATGAAAAAGACATATATGGTAGAATCGTAACCATAGAATACGACCCTAATCGAAATGGACACATTTGTCTCATACACTATGGGAATGGTGAGAAGAGATATATTTTACATCCCAGAGGGGCTATAATTGGAGATACCATTGTTTCTGGTACAGAGGTTTCTATCAAAATCGGAAATGCTCTCCCTTTGACCGAAATGCCCTTAGGCACGGCTATACATAACATAGAAATCACACTTGGAAAGGGTGGGCAATTAGCTAGAGCAGCGGGTGCCGTAGCGAAACTGATTGCAAAAGAGGGAAAATCAGCCACATTAAAATTACCTTCTGGGGAGGTCCGTTTGATATCCAAAAACTGTTCAGCAACAGTCGGACAAGTGGGGAATATTGGGGTGAACCAAAAAAGTTTGGGTAGAGCCGGAGCTAAGCGTTGGCTAGGTAAGCGTCCTGTAGTAAGAGGAGTAGCTATGAACCCTGTAGACCATCCCCATGGGGGTGGTGAAGGGAGAGCCCCAATTGGTAGAAAAAAACCCACAAATTCCTGGGGTTATCCTGCACTTGGAAGAAGAAGTCGAAAAAGGAATAAATATAGTGATAAGTTCATCCTTCGTCGCCGTAGTAAGTAGTAGAGAAAATCGAATTTTTTTTTCTTCAAAAAAAAGATATATAGGAGGAAGCTATGGCACGTTCACTAAAAAAAAATCCCTTTGTAGCTAATCATTTATTAAAAAAAATTGATAAGCTTAATAGAAAAGCAGAAAAAGAAATAATAAGAACTTGGTCCCGGGGATCCACCATTATCCCGACAATGATTGGGCATACTATTGCCATCCATAATGGAAAAGAGCATCTCCCTATTTATATAACGGATCATATGGTAGGACATAAATTGGGAGAATTTGTACCTACTTTAAATTTCCGAGGACACACAAAAAGAGATAATAGATCTCGTCGTCGGTAAATGTTCATACTCAAAATTATCGATATGTTTATGGTGATTAGTTAGGAGGCAAACTTTATGAACCAGATGGTACTAAAGGAAAAAAAACGAGAAGTATACGCTTTAGGTAAACATATACCTATGTCGGCTGATAAAGCACGAAGAGTCATTGACCAAATTCGTGGACGTTCCTTTGAGGACACACTTATGATATTAGAACTCATGCCCTATCGAGCAAGTTATCCCATTTTGAAATTGGTTTATTCTGTAGCAGCAAACGCTAATTACACTACGGATTCTTCTGAATCCAATTTTTTTTTTATTAGTAAAGCCGAAGTGAATGAGGGGACTACCGTAAAGAAATTCAAACCTCGAGCTCGTGGACGCAGTTATCCGAGAAAAAGACATACCTGCCATATAACTATTGTACTGAAAGATAAATTTTTAGACGATTTTGCACTATCAGATAATTTGTTAAAAAAATCGAGATGGAAAAAAAATTCTATAGCTATAGCAGATTCTGATCTCAATAATAGGAGGGATTTATGGGACAAAAAATAAATGGGACAAAAAATAAATCCACTTGGTTTCAGACTTGGTACAACCCAAAGTTCTCATTCCCTTTGGTTTTCAAAACCAAAAAATTATTCTGAAAGTCTACAAGAAGATCAAAAAATAAGAGATTTTATCAAGAATTATGTACGAAAGAATATGATAATATCCTCTGGTGTCGCGGGAATTGCGCGTATAGATATTCAAAAAAGAATTGATCTGATTCAAGTCATAATCTTTATGGGATTTCTAAAATTATTAATTGAAGATAAGCCGCGAGCAATCGAAGAATTACAAATGACTCTACAAAAAGAATTGAATTGTGTAAACCAAAAACTGAACATTGCTATCACAAGAATTGAAAAACCTTATGGAAACCCTAATATTCTTGCCGAATTTATAGCCGAACAACTCAAGAATAGGGTTTCTTTTCGAAAAGCAATGAAAAAAGCTATTGAATTAGCCGAAAAAGCAGATACAAAAGGAATTCAAGTCCAAATTGCAGGGCGCATTGACGGAAAGGAAATGGCACGTGTGGAATGGATCCGAGAAGGAAGAGTTCCCCGACAAACTCTTCGAGCTAAATTTGATTATTGTTCTTATCCAGTTCGAACTATCTATGGGGTCTTAGGCATCAAAATTTGGATATTTCTAGATGAGATCTAAGAATAAACCCTTATTCCTTATCCTTCCCCTCGATATCAGTAGTAATGAAAGAGAGAACCTTGGTCATTCTTTTTCTGGTCAATCAAAGGGAGCAATTCTCATTTCTAATACTTACTGAATTCTATAGGGTTGAATAAAAATTCGATTGACCTTTTGATCTCATTGCTATGCTTAGTGTGTGACTCGTTGGTTTTTTTAGCATTAGGATTTCAAAAAATGTAACCGACCTAATAACTATAATAGGACTAATAACTATAGCAAGCACTAATAATCAACTCATTGACTTCGCATTATCTGGATCTAAAGAAGCAGTCACGATAGAAGATATCGTTATGGGTCATATCTTTGTAGCAACTGCCATTTTTTTTTGCACACACAAAAAAGATTCTAAGTTGCAAAGCAAAAAAAAATAGAAAAAAAAGATGCGGATAAATGGTAAGGAGGAGAGAAAGAGAGAAAAAAGAATCTCAATGATTTAAAATTCCAATATGTAAGGTCTATCATAAAAGGCAGTGTAATAAAGCATGAATACTAATTTATTCATACCTTAATGAATGAAATAAATTCAATGATTTGAATAGAAGAAAAAAGAAAGAGCTTCAAGCCAATAAAGACTGAGAAGAGTGGCTCAAGACCTCATTTTCATATTATGAGCTCCATTGTTAAATTCGGACCTAACCATTAAGTCAGAAGCGATGGGAACGAGAGAACCTGTGAATGCAAAAGATTCTAAAAATCTTAATGATTCACTGATCGGGATGGCGGAATGAGCCAGAAATCAATTCATCTATTCTGAGATCTGAGACGTCACGAGATAGCCCTACAACTGAAATAGAAATTGAAAGAGTCAATATTCGCCCGCGAAAACGTTCTTTTTTTATTGCAAAAGCAATAGGATAGGATAAAAGACAGATAAAGGATTAGTTAGAATAATAATAATACAATATCGTGATTCGCGAGGAGCTGGATGAGAAGAAACTCTCACGTCCAGTTCTGTAGTAGAGATGGAATTTAGAAACAACCATGATCAACTATAACCCCAAAAGAACCAGATTCCGTAAACAACATAGAGGAAGAATGAGGGGAATATCTTATCGAGGTAATGGTATTTGTTTCGGTAGATATGCTCTTCAAGCACTTGAACCTGCTTGGATCACATCTAGACAAATAGAAGCGGGTCGGCGAGCAATGACACGAAAAGCACGTCGAGGTGGAAAAATATGGGTACGTATATTTCCAGATAAACCAATTACGGTACGACCCGCGGAAACACGTATGGGTTCAGGAAAAGGATCCCCTGAATATTGGGTAGCTGTTGTGAAACCCGGTCGAATACTTTATGAAATGGGTGGAGTAACAAAAAATATTGCCAAAAGAGCTATTTCAATAGCAGCATCAAAAATGCCTATACGAACTCAATTCATTATTTCGGAGTAGATAGAAGAAAAATCTAGAACCAACCAAGGAAAATCTTAGGAATGAAACAAAAACCCAGGTTGATTTTTGTATTTGTGGACAAAAAATATTTCTTTTTTTTCTTCGCCCTTTAAATTGTAAGAATGAAAAAATGATATGATTCAACCTCAGACCCATTTAAACGTAGCGGATAACAGCGGGGCTCGAGAATTGATGTGTATTCGAATCATAGGAGCTAGTAATCGTCGATATGCTCATATTGGTGACATTATTGTTGCTGTTATCAAAGAAGCAGTACCCAATATGCCTCTACAAAGATCCGAAGTAGTCAGAGCTGTAATTGTGCGTACCTGTAAAGAACTCAAACGTGACAACGGGATGATAATACGATATGATGACAATGCCGCAGTTCTTATTGATAAAGAAGGAAATCCAAAAGGAACTAGAATTTTTGGTGCGATCGCCCGGGAGTTGAGACAGTTCAATTTTACTAAAATAGTTTCATTAGCTCCTGAGGTATTATAAAATGAAATCATGATATGTTTCGAGTGGACTATTTGAAGGTATTATAAAATGAAATCATGATAATGTTTACGAGTGGACTATTTGAAAGAAATAGATTCAAAATTGAATAGAATATGTCTCACGCATATACCTTTTTTTAAGAAAAGAATTCATAGCTAAATTAAGTAAAAAAGCTAAATTAAGTAGTAAAACCATGTTGAGAGTATCAAATTTTTTCCAATAATTCATCTTACCATATATAACACAAAATTTCTCCTCCGATTCTTTCTAGTCGAGCCTCTCGGTCTGTCATTATACCTCGCGACGTAGAAAGAATTACAACCCCCATACCCCCTACAATTCTAGGGATTCCTTGATAGTTCGAATAGATTCGTAGACCGGGTCGACTGATCCGCTTTAAATTTAAAATCTTTCTATCAGGTCTTTTCCTATTCCTTCTATGGCGCAGGGTTAAAACAAAAAAATTTTTGTTGTTTTCTCGATGCTTTCTCACGTTTTCGAGAAAACCTTCTTGTAAAAGTATTCTTACAATATTTTTGGTAATATTAGTGGATGCTATTCGAACCACTCTTTTTCGATCCATATCAGCATTTCGTATAGAAGTTATTATCTCAGCAATAATGTCCCTACCCATTATTTTGAATATAATATCATTCTACCTCCATTACTTGATACTTCAAGTACAGTACTGGGGATGAAAGAGCAAAAATGAATTCATGAGAATTTTTTTAATGAATCGCTCCCGAATAGTATGCTCCGGG